AGAGGTCTTATCAATAAAATTTCCATTTATTCGAGATCTAGGCATAATTAATAATTAATTCTATAATTATTCTCATCCCCCTTCGGGGAAAAAAATTTAACAAAAAAAGGAATGGTACAGTACAAAATAACATAAAAACAGACTAATTAGAAAAACGTGGGTCCACCTTTTTTGACAAAGATGAAATAGTTGAATCAGATTAGATTTCATTACAATTTTGTAGTATACCAATGACCAAAACTCTTACTATTTCATTTAAGTTGAATAACCAAGCTTCCTATGAATTAGGATAACTCGAGAAGTTTTTCTTTGTTTATGATCCAAAAAGTCAAAAGAATGGAATAATCATTCCATGAGAAAATCAAATTTAAACAAAGTAACCATCCCTTTTGTTTGCATAACGTGTATATGCCACACCATACAATAAAAACAATCAAAATAGAAAAAGGAATCGTCCGATTCATGAATTTTGAATAGATCCAAGGGGTAGCTGATGAAAGAAGTTGTTGTTAAGAAATATGCAATTGTAAAAAAAAATTTCTTCTTATGGAACCCTCGAGCAGTCATACCTGTACTACAATTAAGATAAATGACTCGCTATTCATTCGGGTTTTGATCAGAAAAAAGATTCTGTAGGAGAGATGGCCGAGTGGTTCAAGGCGTAGCATTGGAACTGCTATGTAAACTTTTGTTTACCGAGGGTTCGAATCCCTCTCTCTCCGTTTCTTTTCATTCATCAACATTACCAACTACAATGTGTCAAATCAAATAAGAATTTATATTCTTATTCTAACTAACAGTAAGACCCTTAATTTAATAGAGATTCTCTATTCGTAATTCGTAATTAAATCCATACGTAAAATACAAATAGAAAGATCATATTTATATTGAAAAGAAGAAAAAAGAAAAAGAATCCTATTGCCCTTTTGTGATACGTGAATGAGACAAGGCACAAGGTACTCTATTTACTTCAGCGAAAGGAGTCAAAATTTTATACTTTTTATTTTCGTTAGAATTAAGTCTGACGGGAATAATATTCTACGACCAACAACTCATTTATTTTCAAACCGATCAATTTACTATCTATTATTTGATTTACAAATCCTTTATATTGTAAGGAATCAATAGTCAAATGGTTTGGCAATTCCCCGTGGGGGGATGAAACAAGAGAATTTTTAATCAGAGCTTTCGATCTTTCTTTATCCTTCGTAGTAATAATATCTCGGGGTTTGCAACGATAACTTGGTATATCCACTATACGACCATTAACTAAAATGTGTCTATGGTTAACTAATTGTCTGGCTCCAGGAATGGTCGAAGCCATACCTAATCGAAAAAGTATGTTATCCAAACGCATCTCAAGCAGTTGTAGTAAAACCTGGCCGGTTGACCCTTTGGCTTTTCCAGCAATATGCACATATTTAAGTAATTGTCGCTCTGTAAGACCATAATGAAAACGCAATTTCTGTTTCTCTTCTAAACGAATACGATATTGCGATCTTTTTCCAGAGCGCAATTGGGTTTGAAGATCACTTCTGGATCTGGGCCTTTTACTAGTGAGTCCCGGTAAAGCCCCCAGCCGGCGTATTTTTTTGAAACGAGGTCCTCGGTAACGGGACATATAAAGGCTCCTTTTTAATTCACTTTACTTTAACAATGAAATATAAATTCAGACTAAACTAAAGGATCAGCAAAACAAAACTCAATCTACTGAAGTACTACAAAACAGAATAAAATAAATTTTATAAAATATTCGTCTTTTTGTATATATATATAGGAAATTCAAGTTAAGACTACGTTTTCCAATTTATTCTGTAGAGATCTAATTGTTCTAGTCCACTTTTTTTATTCATAGCTATAGCTGCAAGTTACCATGACATAATAGATTGGTGACCCAGCATTTAGAGAAAGCGAAAGTAAAGATTTTAAATCATGGAAAGAGCCGGCTATCGGAATTGAACCGATGACCATCGCATTACAAATGTGATGCTCTAACCTCTGAGCTAAGCGGGCGGATATAAGAGCAATACAGGAAACTTCGGATCTTAGCTATTACCTAGCGATTCTTCTTCTTCTTTTTTTTTTTTTTTTTTCTTGATTATTTCCATTTTTTCTATTTTTTAGTTATTAGTTAGAGATTTTAAATTCTATTTAAAAAATAGAAAAGAAAACTCTTTAGATCTAGATAAATTTGATATCTAAATAGAAAGAAAATTTCATATATATTATAAAAAAGAGGAAATTCAAATACAAATATTCGATAGAATATTCAAAAAGAATTTCCAATTTAAATATTCTAAGAATTAGATTCTATATTCTATTTTTTTTTTAGAATTTTATATTCATAATAGTAAGAATTTAAAATGGAATTCTTACTATTATGAATATGAAATCAATACAATAAATAAAATATGATCTGAAATGAAATCTTCAATACTATATACTATTATGAATAATTCATTTATTACCATAAGAATTGTATAATTCTAATCGTGGAACTAGAAAACAATACTTTAAAACTTGAAATCTAAATTTCACGTAACGAAACTATCTATATCCTAATAGATAAATTAGATAAATAGTGAAAAGAGAATCATATTCTATTGATTTCTATTCGAATAATGGAAATCAATGACTAAAACTTATAAAAATTTGGATTATAGAATTATACACAATAGGACGAAGAAGGAATATTGGCCGTTCCACTATTTTAAATAGTACTGTCAAAAGGAAGGATTAGGAAAGGCATAGATATATGTGGGATATATCTATCCATATTGAATTGTGGATACATTAATGATAGAATAGGGTTCATCCAATAAAGATGAAATGATAAAATAGAGGGTGGACATAAAAATAAAATAGCAGCATACACTTTTTCAATATAGGAATCATTACCTAATGAATTCACCAGTGTCAAGATCAACGAAAGAGGTGGATGGAATTACAACTGGATCCTTGTCTTAAAGTCTCAAAGCAAAGCAAAGGGGGATATGGCGAAATTGGTAGACGCTACGGACTTGATTGGATTGAGCCTTGGTATGGAAACCTGCTAAGTGGTAACTTCCAAATTCAGAGAAACCCTGGAACTAAAAATGGGCAATCCTGAGCCAAATCTTTGTTTTGAGAAAAAATAAAAAATGAGAATAAAAAGGGATAGGTGCAGAGACTCAATGGAAGCTGTTCTAACGAATGAAATTTACTACGTTAGATTAGTAGCTAAAATACTTCTATCAAAAGAAAAGATTGAAATGACAGAAAGAATGACCTTATATACTTAATACGTACGTATACATACTTACATAGCAAGCGATTAATCACATTTCTTTCTTTATAATACTATCTTTATAATACTATATATTACTATTATCTTATATCTTATCTACTATTAGGTATTATTAGGTATTAGTAGGTATTATTAGGTATTAGGATATGAGTATTATAGGATAAGGATATATAGAGAAACCCTCTATCTTATATTCTTCTTTATATTCTATATTAATTAGAATGATAAACTATGAAAAGTTTCAATTATAATTGAAGTTCAAAAAAGAATCAAATTCAAATATTCAGTGATCAAATGAGTCATTCCAGAGTTTGATATATTTTTTGAAGATGAATCGGACGAGAATAAAGAGAGAGTCCCATTTTACATGTCAATACCGACAACAATGAAATTTAGAGTAAGAGGAAAATCCGTCGAATTGAAAAATCGTGAGGGTTCAAGTCCCTCTATCCCCAAGAAAAAGCCCATTTTAATTCCTCACTCTTTTTTTACTCTCATCTTATTTTTTTTATCAGTTGTTCAGTTCAAACAAAATGAAATATCTTTCTAATTTCATTCACTCTGTTCTTTCACAAATGGATCCAAATAGAAATCTTCCTATCTTCTTCCAATTCCAATACAATTTTCTTTGTTTTTCTTTGTATAGATACGATACCTGCACAAATGAACATATATGTTCAAGGAATCTCCCTTATTTAATAGTTCATTTAATTATTCATAGTTCATATCATTATCTTTACATTTACAAAGAAAGTCTTCTTTTTGAAGATCTAAGAAATTAAAGGGGGGCTAGGTCCAATTTGTTAAGACTTTCTTTTTTAGTTCTTTTCATTTACATAGATACAAGTACTCTGCTAGGATGATGCAGGGTATTGGTCGGGATAGCTCAGTTGGTAGAGCAGAGGACTGAAAATCCTCGTGTCACCAGTTCAAATCTGGTTCCTGACACATGAAGAATTTATTGAATAGATATTCATACCTCATACAAATAAAATTCATTGAGAAGGGTCAGGATAGATATTCTTTCTTTTCTTTTTCATTTTTTCCTCTCTGTTCATAATTTTCTTATTCCAAAAGGATGTTAAATTTTCCTATATATCAAATCTAATAGCTAAAAAGATTCAATCAAAGAGTGGAAGGATAGGGATAAAAAGGGGATGTATTTGAAACATAGTACAAAAAAACTCCGATTTTTTCATTTCATCTCTTTTGTCTTTTCTTTCCTATTTTTTTTCACTCTTGCTCAAATTACTTTACGGGGTCCCCACTAAGTAATGCGCGCGGTACAAAGTTCATGGTGCAGAAATCTTTTGAGCCATCCTATTGTTTATGCTCATACAAAATGTATAGGATATTTTTCCAATTGGGGAAAAGCAATGAAAGCCTATTTTTCTTTTTTCTTTTGGCCCACCCAGAATACGAATTAAAATCCAGTTACTCTTTTCATCTAGAAAAGGAATGTCAAAATGTTCTTTGATTGAAATGAAATCTTGAAATCTGGAGTCGTGTCGTATAAGTAAAAATAAGTAAAAAGGGAGGTTTCTTATCATTTAATGAGCATCTTGAATTTCATAGAAATTGGGCGTAATATAGTCTTTACGTAAAGGCCAGCCTATCCAACTTTCAGGCATCAAGATACGTTTAAGGCGAGGATGATTCTCATAAGAAATTCCCAACATATCATAAGATTCCCGTTCTTGAAAATCAGCACTTC